CAACTATTCAGAGTTCCGAGCGCTCCTTGTAAAGCTTGTTGGAAAACCCGTTGTCGGACTTGATTAATTGCTCTTTGTTGTTCAAAATGAATGGTTTCATTTTTGTAATTTTCTAATTGGTCCAAAGTCTTAGAAGTTGAATTAATCAAATTGAATTTTTCTCGTTCTATCTCAGAGTATCCGTTCACTCGAAACTGATCTGCTTCTATTTCGACTTTCCGTAACCGGGCCCGGGCTTTTTCCAGCCGTTCAACGGCCCCGCCCTGCAGTTCTTCTGAATTTCGAATACTATTCAAGATCCTCAGTTTGCGATTATCTAATAAATCACTTAATGAAAGTAGATTATCTTTCCATTCATCTCAAAACTTCCATGATCCCTTCCCGAACCAAACATGAAATTTTCGATTCATTTGGCTCTCACACTCAATTACGTCAACTACTTATGTATGGGGGGGTTCCCATATCTTTTTTTAATGTAATGAGCCTATCCTCTCTCTTCTCTATTCATATTCCAAAATGAATCTTGCGACGGATCCCTAATCCAAGACCGGAATATTCGGAGGACTCTTCTGACCAAATCAAAATAGATAATTGTCAGCAAAGTTGTTTCTTTTTTTCTTCAAATCCAAAGAATTCTTCTTACTTTATCCATAGGTCATCGATTCAGTATAAAAAAGAGTTGTTTGAAATACCTATTTTTCCAATATTTTCCAATCTAATTTCCAATACCACTAAAAGGCTCAAATCTTTTTATCAACACGAGTGTTTTATATCGAAAAAAAAAAATTCCAATAATTATTAATTATTCCTTTTGAAAATATTTCTATTCTATAGTAAAACATAGTAGTAGAAAGAGTACCGTGCTTTGTCTGGACTTCAATTCAAACTTTAGCTTTAACCATGTTAATGGTCCCACATTATTGGTTTGATTCATAGAGAATCAAAATAGATTTACCAACAAATCACGAAATGCTATGGTTCTTAAATATGATTTGAAATTGATTCAGAAGTAATTCGCGGAATCATGCACCCTTTTCCCTTTGGTCCTTAGTTATAACGAAAAAAAAAGTGCAGCTGGTTGGGTCCAGCCGATTCTTGAAATAAACAACTCGCACACACTCCCTTTCCAAAAAAGATCAATACACCAAGCACTACACTTAGATTTATTGGATTTGTTGCTAAAATATCGGTATTAAACCCGAAACTCCCGGCGAATGGCCAGTGAACCAAAGAAACGAAAGAATCGGTTCCATTTTTCATATGATCTCCTCTTTTAGATAGACTCAAAAAAATTAGTAATTTACCTATTTCGACACAGAGTCAAAAATTCGATTTTGAAATCCTTTCTTTGAATTGGAAATTGGGGATTCCCGCTAAGAAGGATACTACTTAGTATTAGGGACCGGGACTTCTGTCAATTGCAAAACCCCTCGTTTGTTGCAACATCCCTTAAAAAGAGGGTTTTCCTTACTTTAGACTAAGAAAGGGAAAGCAAAAAGTGAATTGGTATGCTTATTTTAATTCCTCATCCTCAAATAAGTCCTTCCAATTGTAGGAGTTAAATCTTGATAGAATTCAAAAAAGCCCGAAACACCGATCTAATCAATAAGAGAAAAAAAAAATAAGTCAATTTCCTTTCCTATTTATAGGATTAAACAAAAGGATTCGCAAATAAAAGCGCTAATGCTACAACCAGTCCATAAATTGTTAAAGCTTCCATAAAAGCCAGACTAAGCAATAAAGTACCTCGTATTTTTCCCTCCGCTTCGGGTTGTCTCGCAATTCCCTCTACTGCTTGGCCCGCAGCAGTACCTTGACCAACTCCAGGTCCAATAGAAGCAAGCCCAACAGCCAACCCGGCGGCAATAACGGAAGCGGCAGAAATCAGTGGATTCATGATAAGTTCCTCGCACTAAAATGAAAATAAAGAAAAACAAAAACTAAAGAAATCGTTAATGATACAATCGTCCAATGAATTATGACTTAATTATTCCGTCACTGGGATTCACCCAGCCGAAGTAACTAGGAACTCCGAATTGCAATAATAATAATATTATTATTGAACCATCAAAACTATTTCGATATCTCTTTTTTAGTTCCGATCCACGGGCCCAACACAGGATTTTTATGAATCCATACGACTTTTGTTCTTCCATTTCTTTTTTCGGGACCCTTTTTTGAATTCTTCGTTCGTTTTCTTTACTTTATTTCATCTCTTTATTTTTATTGATTCAATTCCCAGTCAAAGCAAAGACGAAATCGAATAATTTCTATTGGAATCCCTATCGAAATTCACAATAGTCGCAAGAGTAGGGTGGATTAGATGTATCTTTAGTTCATATATAACTAGCAATATCTAATATCCCATATACATGTCCTTCTTCCAGAACGTAAACCAACTATTCATATCTTAGATTCAAAGTATTCGTATCGTAAAGTCAATCGTATTCTAGAACCCCTTTTCAAAAAACCCACAAGAGTTGGCATTTGATTCCATATACCTAATTATGTCCCCTCGCCTAATCACCCCATTTTTTATGAATCTCTTTTTTTAGGAATTTTTTTCTATTCCGTTTATTTATCATTATCCAACATGGCTACACTCGAAATAGACGAATTCATTCGGGCGAATCATTGCATAGAACTCAATATCAGTATTTGATTGAGGTACGGTCATGCAATTTATTATTTATTATATTAATATTTTCTTTTGGTCAATCGTTGAATTGAAGAATTGACTAAAATCAACTAAAAAGGGAATCCTTTTAGCTAAAAAGGGAATCATTTTAGAAAGCATCTTTCTTTTCTTTTTTTTTAATCACCCGCCTGTGATACTCTAAGAATTTTTATTCAAATTATCACTCTTGGTATTTGCTATTGGAATTGAATGAACAAATAATGAACAAAACAATAAAGAAAATATTAAGAAAGAAAATATTAATTGGCGGGGGGGATGATATAATAAGGCCAAAGAGGAATTTTAGGAAAAAGATCCTTTCGATCTCTTTCCTAAAATTCCCCAATTTCATAATTTTTTTTATACGACTCTTGGTCGTATATTCTGTATTTGTAAGATTTATGGTTGGATATGTATGTTTCCTAAGTCGATTATCTTGAATTACACATACATTGCCTTGTTCTAAGCTACAAAAAAAGACAATTTCGAAAACGAGTCAATGATGTCCCTCCATAGATTCGCCTATATAAGCCGCAGCTAAAGTTGCAAAAATAAGAGCTTGAATACCGCTTGTAAATAATCCAAGGAACATGACAGGTATAGGAACCACTAAAGGGACTAAAGAAACAAGAACAACAACTACTAATTCATCGGCTAATATATTGCCGAAAAGTCGAAAACTAAGTGATAAGGGTTTTGTGAAATCTTCTAAAATGTTAATGGGTAACAGAATTGGAGTCGGTTGAATGTATTTACTGAAATAACCTAATCCCTTTTTGGAAAGACCCGCATAGAAGTATGCTACTGACGTGAGCAAAGCTAAAGCAACGGTAGTATTTATATCATTCGTAGGTGCGGCTAACTCCCCATGAGGTAACTCTATGATTTTCCAAGGTAAAAGAGCACCAGACCAATTCGAAACAAAAATAAAAAGAAACATAGTTCCAATAAAGGGAACCCATGGGCCGTACTCCTCTCCAATCTGAGTTTTGCTCACGTCTCGAATGAATTCAAGGACATATTCGAAGAAATTTTGACTGGCAGTCGGAACCGTTTGTGGATTCCGAACGGCTATAAAGGCTGAACCTAATAAGATAGCAATTACAACCCAAGAAGTAATAAGTACTTGGGCATGGACTTGGAACCCGCCTATTTGCCAATAGAAATGTTGGCCTACTTCCACACCGGATATATCGTATAACCCCTTTAGTGTGTTGATGGAACATGATAGAACATTCATATTGCCCTCTGACCGAAATCGAAATTTAAAAGGAATTATTTTGATTCAACCATCTTCTTTTCGACTTGTCTACTTGAATTGTAGATTTTGAATATCTGCTAATTACATAATATCCACCAGTTTTTGTCTATTTTTTTTTGTGCGATTCAGGAATAGTACCCCAGCCATAAATCCATGGAGTTACCAAAAAAATTGATTTATCTTATTATTAATCAACGATTTCGTATATAGCTAGAGCGACCCTCACAAATTGCGAATACTAATTTGTTAAGAATTAATCGGATTGAAGCTATAGCGTCATCGTTTGCTGGAATCGAAATATCTGCGAGATCGGGGTCACAATTTGTATCGATTAAACAAATTGTTGGAATTCCCAAAGTGATACATTCTCGAAGAGCCGTATATTCTTCGTGCTGATCAACGATGATTACAATATCGGGTGCCCTCGTAATATATTTAATCCCGCCCAGATACGTTTGCAGGCGTGATAATTGCCTCTTCAAAATAGCGGCATCCCTTTTGGGAAGACTGTCGAGTCTCCCCTTTTTTTGTTCCGTTCTCAAATCCCTGAACTTGTGAAGTCTTGTTTCTGTGGTGGACCAATTCGTTAACATACCACCGAGCCATTTTTTATTAACATAATGACACCGAGCCCTTATTGCAGCTCGCGCGACTGAATCAGCTGCTTTATTTTTAGTACCAACAATTAAGAATTGTTTTCCCCTACTTGCTGCATCAAAAACTAAATCACAAGCTTCTGATAAAAAACGAGCAGTTCGAGTCAGATTTGTAATATGAATACCTTTGTGTTTTGCAGATATATAAGGTGCCATTCTAGGATTCCATTTCCGAGTACCATGACCAAAATGGATTCCTGCTTCCATCATCTCTTCCAAATGGATGTTCCAATATCTTCTTGCCATTTCTCCCCCACTTCCTCTTAAAAAAAAAAGAGACGAGGCGCCCTGAAATAAAGAATTGTTCCGAGGGAACCTTCTCTTCTACCAGAGATTGACCATTGATAATTGATACACGATCCAGGCCATTCATTACTTTCTATTCATTATTATCTTTTTTTTTCTTACCATTAAGAAATCAAATGATCACAAATAGTTAAAAGAATCCGCTCCTAGGACTCATTAAACCCTCTAAGCAATTGCTCTGATGTATCATGGAAAGTCGTTGAAATGCAAGAGGCAAATAATTCTCTGTGGTGTAAGAAAATATCTCTCATTTCCCCCCCGAATAAATTCCCTTTTTGTCTTTCCAAAAGAATGGTGTTATGCTGCCTTGAACAGTGCACTAATCCTTTGAATCCGGTACCAACGGGTATTATCCCCCCCAGAACAACGTTTTCCTTCAAGCCTTTCAACCAATCGATACGACCTCGGAGAGCTGCTTTTGCTAAAACTCGTGTGGTTTCTTGAAAACTTGCTTCGGATATAAAACTTTGAGTATTCAGAGATGCTCTCGTTATTCCCAATAAGATAGCTCGATAACAGATCACTTCTTCCAAAGCGCGCCCCGTTCGTTCCGCTCGTAACAATCCAATCAGTTCGCCGGGTAAAAAAATATTAGACATTCCATCTTCTGAAACCAAGACTTTTGATGTTATTTGACGTACAATAATTTCTAGATGCCTATTATGGATCTGCACCCCCTGCGATCGATAAACCTTTTGGATCTTATTAACCAAAGAGATACGACTTTGCACTATAGTTAGCTCAGCACCAATCAAGAATCCCCAGGGAATCCCAAGAATTCTTGTTATACGCGCGTTCCAACCCTCAACTCTCTTTTCTAGGTTCATCGATATTGAATCAAGCGAACGCACTTCTAACACTTGTTCTACTTTTGGAAGACCCTGCGTTATATCACCAGATCTCGATTTTTCATATATAAATGTAACTAATGTATCCCCTTCGTAAAGGATTTCTCCATAATGCCCATGAACAGTTGCTCCAGGAGTAGCCAAATAAGGCTTAGCTGATCGTATTACTACAGAGTTGACTTGAACAATTAAAACTTGACCAGATTTTAGGTGTGGTCCGTTTTTGGTTATACATACATTTTCACAAAGAAACTGCCCAAGACTAATTCTCGGGGACATTTCCTTACAATAATTAGGATGGAGAAAATACCAATTCAAATTAAATGGATTCAAAATGATCTTACTGTCTGTATCAGGATTCGAAATTTCCCCGTTTTCATCCATTAAATAATATTTAAGTATTTGACAAGGCTGTTTTAAATTGTCAAGTTTCAAATAGTTAGTTACCGAGAGATGATTATGAGTTATTAAATAGTAAAATGAATAAAAATTCGCAATTTGAAGGACTGTTCCTAAAGGTCCCAACGAATTCCTAATTGGGGTTAGAGAATCTTTTTGAGTTGGAATTGATTGTTTTATCACATTGTGATATTTTACATCGTTCAATGGACCCATTCGAAAATAATTAGATGATGACAAAATTCTCAAAGATTGGCATTCCTTATTTCTATTCAACAACGTACGAATAGTTCCTTGATTTTGGCTAAGTGATTGTTCAACCCCCGCCTTGCCAAAAACGGAATAAAACGGATTGCTATTGGTGCGAACGGAACCATTATCAGAGATCAATCCTGAACCTGACGGATGATTCCTTTTTCTGATATATGAAATTTGGGATTTCACTAAGTTGATTCTTAAGAAATCGCGAATCAGACCATTTGTACGTACTTCAACAAAGGAAGCACAAACCTCTTCGACGGAAGAACTTTTTTTGTCTTGGTCCCAATTCAACACAAAACACGTCCGAACTAATTGAATACTTGTATCAGGAATTCCCCGAGCAGCTTTGTCCTTCCCATAAAGGACATAATTGACAACTCGAAATTTCATATTATCCTTTTCCCGCAGCGGATCCTGGGGGAAGAGTGTTGCTAAATTTATACCGTCCGCTATTTCATATGTGACTACGGGTCGAACCAAAACAAAATACTTTTTCTTGGTAGGTGCGATCCGGTGAACATAGATCCATTTTTTCAATTTTTTTGATTCCTTAGTGGATTCCTTAAGTTTTTTTTTTTCCCTTTCTGGCGGTATCAAGATGCCACTGTGTCGGGATATCTTATCTATCTCTCCGGGAAAATGGATATCTCCCGAAAATATTTTTAGTTCAATCCCCCCTTTTTTTCTCTCCATTCGCACCAATCCGCCCACTCGGCTTCTTATATTTAAAGTGATTCGTGTATCTACTCCAATGATACTATTATTCCGTACCATTAGGTAAGAAGATTCGGGAAAAATATGCACTTCCTCGGGAATGAAAAAAAGGCGATCTATTTGCATTTGGTATTTTGGCTTAATTTTTTTGAGTCCTCGATACTCAATCAAGTCCTCTTTTTTGACGATTGAATGCACCCCCAGAGTCCCATATTTAGTAATTCCGGAACTCCTTCTTCTGTATCGAGGATCGTCGAAATAAGCAAGAATACTATTTCTACGGAAAATACCCCCTATGGGTATTTCAATCGAGATCCCTGAATGGGGCATTAGCTCTTTCTCTTGTTCGTGAATCGAGTGGAATGGAATAAGAAATCGATTTCTTTGCCTTTTTGCCAATAAATCCGAATTCGCGTGGAGAATTGCAGGATGTATGAGATTACAATGACCAGTACCTACGATTCTCTTAAATCCCGAATAATCAGATATCTCAAGAATTCCACCTTCTTTTTTAGCAGAAAAATCAGAACTAAATACTTTGTGTCTCGCTTGATCATTATTCACCGAGAGCGAGAGGCTAGAAATCTCTCTTCGTTCGACAGAAAGAGAATGAATATTCATTTGATCTTGATCCTTGTAGAGTGAAAAAGAAACTACACTAGATCCGCATGAACCCCCCGATAATATCCATAAATGACTTGTTTTTGGCAAGAGATGTACATTACTATATGTAAATTCGGGTGCATGGTACACATCAGTACTCCAGTGCATTTCTCCCTCTGAATCAGAATAGATGTGTTTTCGAACCCTCTCTTTAAAACTCAAAGTGTATGCTCCCGCCTGAATCTCAGCAATCACTTGTTCTGATTCGACATATTGATCGTTTTGAACTAAAAGAAAACTTTTTGGTGGAATAGTCACATTATGCATAATATCTTCACTCTCAATAATTATATCCAAATCTATCGAACATAGAAAAGCAGGATGCCCGTGACGTGTGCGCGTGGGCTGAACCAAATCCTCGTTGAATTTGATTTTACCGTTAGATGGGGCTCGTACATGTTCTGCAGTGCCCCCTGTAAATACGCCACCGGTATGAAAAGTCCTTAATGTTAGTTGAGTCCCCGGTTCTCCAATAGATTGACCCGAAATAATACCTACGGCTTCCCCCAATTCAACCAGGTCACCATGAGTCGGACTCCGACCATAGCATAATCGACAGATCCAAGATGTACTCCTACAAGTAAAGGGGGTTCGAATAGATATTGCTTGTGCTCGAAAGGTTATGAGTCGATTGACAAGTCCAATCCCAATATCTTGATTTCTAATGGCGATGCATCGCGGACCCATATATATATCGTCTGCTAATACACGACCAATTAATGTTTGGCTAAAAACCCTTTCCGACAGCATCCTCATCCTATTTTGATTTTGAGGACTCACAGAAATTCCTCGGATGGTGCCACAATCTGTTCTACGTACAACAATGTGTTGAACTACTTCAACAAGTCTGCGCGTAAGATATCCAGCATCTGATGTTCGTACAGCGGTATCTACAACTCCCTTGCGGGCTCCATAGCAAGAAATTATATATTCTGTTAAAGAAAGTCCTTCGCGTAAATTGCTTTGAATGGGTAAATCAATCATTTGACCTTGGGGATCAGACATTAATCCTCTCATACCCACCAATTGGTGTACTTGAGATGCATTTCCTCTAGCTCCCGAAAAAGACATTATATGGGCTGGATTAAAGGGATCGGTCATCCTAAAATTAGGATTCATTTCTTGTCGCAAATATTCACTTGTAGCATACCATATCTCAATGGATTGACGTAGTTTTTCTATCGCGTGTACATTCCCATAATGATGGTGTTTTTCCAAAATAAAACTTTGTTGTTCAGCATCTTGGACTAGCCATCGCTTAGAAGGTATCGTTAAAAGATCATCAATACCTAATGAAATAGATGTAGCAGTGGCTTGCTGGAAACCCAGGGTCTTTACTTGATCCAGGATGTGTGATGTATATGCCATTCCGAAGTGATCTATTAACCTGCTAATAAGTCGTTTAATGGCAGTTCCATCTATCATTTTATTGTGAAAGACCAGACTCGCCCGTTCTGCCATAAGTACCTCCGTATTCCGCTGAGTAGGATTCGACAATGGATTTGAGTCAATGATTGGAAAACTTCCTTTTCTCGATCTTGCTTCACGTAGAAAGGTCAGCAATGGTGGTCATACCTGAACCGGAAAGGCCCAAGGTGTCATAGAATTACTTAGTTTAGACACCATATGATTAGGTACCATATGAGCAGGCCCGACAAAACCCTTGTATAGCTTCTTCGATTTCTCGATAAAGAGAAATATGGCCGACGGTGGTTCGAATGTATATAGAAAGAATTTCTTTTTTTACACTTCGTACTATTAGATAATGTCCATAAATCTCATGATAGGTACCCAAAGATTCATAGTGAACTTCGATGGGAGCTTCCCTTGAAGCAATAACGCGTTGATCTAATCGCCACCGGAGCCACAAAGGACTATCTAAATTGATTCTTTTCTGCCGATAAGCCCCAATTGCATCATAGGAATTACAAAAAAAGGGTTCTTTCGTATACTTATAGCTATTATCGTCAATTCTTCCATCTTGATAATTTCTTCGATTACATGGATGATACCTATTTGCACAAATACCTCGACGATTCCCGCTCGTTAATACATAGAGTCCAATAAGCATATCTTGAGTCGGTACGGAAATGGGATCTCCAATAGTAGGAGACAAGAGATTCATATGAGAAAACATAAGTAAACGAGCCTCCGCTTGAGCCTCTAAAGATAAAGGTACATGAACAGCCATTTGATCCCCATCAAAGTCTGCATT